TGATTGAAACGGATATGGAATATAAAGTTTTAAACTTCTCTCTCATTCAATATTATTTAAAGATATGAAATAGTCAAAATGCGAAAGCTCTTCTTTGTGGTTAAATGCCAAAAACTCAAGTCAGCTCATACGTCTTTATGTTATGTTGTGTTGATCGTTACAGGCCTCTTGAATCTTCTAGATTACCTATCGTTATTGTCTTTTTTATTTGGTATTTGTATGGAATGGGAATGCGGATTTCTTCTTGTTTTCTTTATTATTGATAGGAATTTTCTTGTTAAGACCCTACTTATTAATTGAAACCTCAGATTCATACGAGAACCACGATAATTCAATGAAACCTTCAAAGTCCAAAGTTCACTGAGTGAGAACCATTGGATCATCACTTATTCAATAAAAAAAGAGCTATAATAAATAATTAAAAACATAAAATACAAAGAAGCGTTTGTCCTTTGATCTAAATAAGAATTTAAAAGCAGAAAAAAAGTTTGATTTATTAAAATTTATAAGATAGAACGGAAAAAAGTCCGGCTACGAGGTCTGAGTATTAAGTATGAATCATAGTTCGAAAACTTTGTGATCTATTTGATCTATTTCGTGCTCCAGATACTCGAATGAATATCCGACGAAGTAAAACCATCTTGATAAAGATGACAGACCCCCTTCTCTGTATGATCCATAGGGTCAATTCTAACAAGTCACACACTCATATTCCGGAAATATACAATGCAGAAAAAAATTTCGCGGTCGAACTACCAAAGGAGAATAGACTAAAAATTTTAGACCTACATACTTTACTTTTTTGTATCGAACGAAAAGCTAGGACTTCAAGATTCTTCTCAGTCTAATTCACTGAAATTCCATCCAGTAGAACAGAAGAATTATAAATCTCCAAAATAATAGATAGGAATACCGCAAATAGCGCCATTGCAACACCCATCAAAGGGGTCGTTCCCCATCCAGGAGCTACTTTACCATATTCGGAATTCAACGGTTTCAATAACTTCCCTACAGTAGTGCTTCTTGGACCAGATCTAGAACTATCTTCAACAGTTTGTGTAGCCATAAATCTTATTTTGTATTCATTTCGATCTGTTGACTTTGTATACCATTCCGTTGTAAATAAACGATCTTAGCATAGATCCATTGTGGTCTTTCAATTCTAGAATAATGGAAACAGCAACTCTAGTCGCCATCTTTATCTCTGGGTTACTTGTAAGTTTTACTGGGTATGCTCTATATACTGCCTTTGGGCAACCCTCTCAACAACTAAGAGATCCATTCGAGGAACACGGGGACTAGTTGATGTAATCAGCCTCCAAATAGTTGGAGGCTGATTACATCAATGAAGATAATGAAAAATTATTTCATTTTTTAGTTGAAATTTTAGGCGGTTCCCGAAAAAAAATAGCGAAAAAAATGATCCCTAAAGTCGATACTAAGAGAAATGTATAAACCAATGCTTCCATAAATTTGATCGTGGTTTACAATTATAGCTTTCATACCTGTTTTGTTTACTGAGGAGTATCCCTCCGGATAAAGAACAAAAAAGAGTCAAAGAAACGGCAGCGATTTAAATCAAGATTCCTACAGTACCCTACCTAATTAAATTAAATAAAAAAAAAATCGCAAACAGAAACTAAAAGAAAAAAGCAATGTTGCATCAGACTGCTTGTCTTTTTGTAGTCGGATCTCCAAGTTTTTGGAATGCCCCAAATTCCACCTGAGCATCCAAATCTGGATCAATACCAGCAAAAACATCTCTGAAGAGGGTTCTAGCACCATGCCAAATGTGTCCAAAAAAGAAAAGTAGAGCAAACGAAGCATGCCCAAAAGTAAACCAACCTCTTGGACTACTACGAAAAACACCATCGGATTTCAAAGTAGCACGATCTAATTCAAAAATCTCACCCAATTGAGCCCGTCTAGCATATTTTTTCACAGTTGCGGGATCACTATAACTCACTCCATTGAGTTCACCACCATAAAACTCAACAGTTACACCTACTTGTTCGACACTATATTTAGATTCTGCCCTTCTAAACGGGACGTCCGCCCTAACAATTCCGTCTCCGTCTACCAAAACAACCGGAAATGTTTCAAAAAAAGTCGGCATACGGCGTACAAAAAGTTCACGCCCTTCTTTATTTCTAAAGACGGGGTGTCCTAACCATCCAACAGCTATTCCATCCCCATTGTCCATTGAACCCGCTCGGAACAACCCCCCTTTTGCTGGATTATTACCAATATAATCATAAAAAGCTAATTTTTCAGGAATTTTAGACCAAGCTTCTGATACACTTTGATTTTCAGCTAGTCCAGCACTAACTCTTCGATATATTTCTTGTTGAAAGTATCCCTGATCCCATTGATAACGAGTAGGACCAAATAATTCGATGGGAGTAGTTGCCGAACCATACCACATAGTTCCAGCAACAACAAAAGCTGCAAAAAAGACAGCAGCAATACTACTGGAAAGGACGGTTTCAATATTTCCCATACGTAATCCTTTGTACAGACGTTGAGGCGGACGAACACTAAGATGGAATAAGCCCGCTAATATACCCAACGTCCCTGCTGCAATATGATGAGAGGCTATTCCTCCTGGAACAAAGGGGTCAAAACCCTCCACGCCCCACGCCGGGTTTACGGGTTGGACCTTTCCGGTTAGTCCATAAGGGTCGGATACCCATATTCCAGGACCATATAATCCTGTTACATGAAATGCGCCAAAACCAAAGCAAGCCACTCCTGAAAGAAATAAATGAATTCCAAAAATCTTGGGCAAATCCAAAGAAGGTTTTCCTGTACGTTCATCACAAAAAATTTCTAGATCCCAATATACCCAATGCCAAATAGCTGCCAAGAAGCACAAGCCAGAAAACACGATATGTGCTCCGGCTACCCCTTCGTAACTCCAAAGACCCGGATTCGTTATAGTCCCTCCTGTAATATTCCAACCGCCCCATGAATTGGTTATTCCTAAACGAGTCATGAAAGGTATAACGAACATACCTTGTCTCCACATTGGATCAAGAACAGGGTCGGAAGGATCAAAAACTGCTAATTCATATAGAGCCATGGAACCGGCCCAACCAGCAACCAGAGCAGTATGCATTATATGAACCGAAAGCAAACGACCGGGATCATTCAATACAACAGTATGAACACGATACCAAGGCAAACCCATGGAAATACCCCTTTATCAACGAAAAATAGACACTATGTAACTTTATTGCATTGGAAAAAACTATGTTACGGGCCCCCCCTTTTTAGGTAATTATTTCGGAGAAAGGATTAATATTTGTTCTATTCTGTTAGTAATAATGGAACAATTCGATTCATAGGAAAAAAGGGAAGCGGATCTATTCTATATCCGATAAGTACCAATACGCAATGGGGGTGAATCCTATTTTATATGAACCAAGATAGCTATTGTTGTTCATCATTCAGAAGCCCGTTCGTAAAAAGTTTCCTTTAATTTTTATTCATTATCTCTTACTTTACTTTTATTTTATATTTTATTTTAGCTTATTCAACTTATGTATTAAATATGATTAATTTAAATATATTAATATTAATAAAGTAGGAAAAATTAATAAAGTAGGAAAAAAGGATAATCTTATTAAAAAAATGAAACCCCAGTCTTACGTTTCCACATCAAAGTGAACTAGAGAACTTCATTCTCTTTTTTTTCATTTCATGCCTATTGGCGTTCCAAAAGTACCCTTTCGAAGTCCTGGAGAAGGAGATACATCTTGGGTTGACATATAGTGCGACTTGTCAGATATATTGGGCTATATGGGATTTCCCCATTTTCTCCCTCGATCGAGATATCCTCTGTTTCGCTCAAAAAGATTGATTGAATTATCAAAAATTTGTAACGCGAAGCGCAAAAAAGAAATTATAATTAAATGCAGGGAGTATTTAGATTGATATTAGATTATCAAAAATTTTTTATGGTTTACGTGATCGGACTAATAAAATTCAGTATCCAGGCTCCGTTTAGCAAAAACCCAATTGATAATTAATATATAATATTTTTATAATTACTACTTAATATGATATGAAAACTACTTAAATATGATATGAAAAATTATGATAAAAAATTCTATTAAAAAATATAAAAAATACAAAAAATTGAAACAGGGTTATCTAAAACTGTTGATCAAATCAAATAATATAATTAAAAATTTGTTGACTATTTGACAGAAGACATGTGAAAGAAATGAATTGAAAAAAAAAAGAAGGAGTAGTAAAAAAAAGACGCGGTATTTGGTTCATTTGTCCTATATGTGCAAATCAAAATCGGGCAAATTTTTCCTTTTACTCGGAGTAGAGCATAAACCTAAAAAAACGGAATAAAAAAAGGAAGAAGCCCATTCAGAAACAAGAAAAAACCATCGCCATTTCAACTGAATCTCGATGAAAAAAAAATATCAATGAATCAAGTTAGTCTGACAGGCCTAATCAATCGTTTTATTATTTTATTATTAGGATTATAATATCTAATAAAAGGGGCCAAAACTTATTTATTTTTTCTTTTACTTTTAAAAGGGAAGCAAGCCCTTACCTTATTAAGTTAGAAAGAAAAGCCTTCTCTGAAAAAAAGGGGGGTTGGAATCGACACATTGATTTTTTAACAATTTTTGTTGAACCGTATGCATCAAAAGGTGCCTGTACGGCTCCTAAGGAATAAAATTTTATCCTAATCAACCGACTTTATCGAGAAAGATTATTTTTTTTAGGCCAAGAGGTTGATACCGAAATCTCGAATCAACTTATTAGTCTTATGATATATCTCAGTATAGAAAAGGATACCAAAGATCTTTATTTGTTTATAAACTCTCCTGGTGGATGGGTAATATCTGGAATGGCTATTTATGATACTATGCAATTTGTGAGACCCGATGTACAGACAATATGCATGGGATTGGCCGCTTCAATAGCATCCTTTATCCTAGTCGGAGGAGAAATTACCAAACGTATAGCATTCCCTCACGCTTGGCGCCAATGAGTTTTTTTAGTTTCGAGAAAAAAAACTATGCCTTCGCCCTTGGAAATATGAATTAGTTAAGTAATAATAGCATGGCACTTCGAATTCGATATGAAATTTTTTAGATTAAAAAAATTAGATTATATATTGAAAGAGTAGTATGAGATAAGAAAGGGGTATTTAAAATGATATCTTCCCTATTCGGGCACATCTCAGCGTCACAAACTTTGTTTTCACACCGGAAGCATATTTACAAAAAAAAAAAAAAGACACTTTGGGATTGCTGAATCATAGACGGATCAAAAAAATGATATATAAAACAACGGAACCATCATAGTATTTTTTTAACTCCTACAAAACAAAAAAGAAGGGTGGTAATTGGATCATTTCTGGATCTGCGTATAATAGAACCTATATTTTGTTTTCTTTCGCCGAAAGGAAAGGTCAAAAACGTAAATTCCATTGTGGAGCCGTATGCAACGCACAAAAAAAGCCTGTACGGTTATTCAAATTTCTCTGTTTTTTTGGTTATCTCGTCTCATTCTGCGAAATAGAAGAACCTTTTCTATTATATCATCAGGGTAATGATCCATCAACCCGCTAGTTCGTTTTATGAGGCACAAACGGGAGAAGTTATCTTGGAAGCGGAAGAACTACTAAAACTTCGCGAAACCATCACAAGGGTTTATGTACAAAGAACGGGCAAACCTATATGGGTTGTATCCGAAGACATGGAAAGGGATGTTTTTATGTCAGCAACAGAAGCCCAAGCTCATGGAATTGTTGATCTTGTAGCGGTTCAATAAAAATAGGAGCGATTATGCAAATCTACCATTGCTAATTTTATATCTTTTTAGATTAAAGGTTTAGTTTCATATTCTCTTCAATATAAAAATAAAAAAAATATATTGAAGAGAATCTTGAAGAGAAGTAATTCAGAATTAGCCGGTTAGAACCCATCTAAACCAGCCCATTATTTATATGATTCCGTATGCCAACCATTAAACAACTTATTAGAAATACAAGACAGCCAATCCGAAATGTCACGAAATCCCCAGCGCTTCGGGGATGCCCTCAGCGACGAGGAACATGTACTCGGGTGTATGTGCGACTCGTTTAGATCATAGACTGAAACACAAAAAGGAAATTCTTTTTGCAATATCAAGGATCAGTACCTGTTAATAAAATGGAGGAACTCGATTCATTATTTCAAAAGACAGATCATTCATATCTTCTATTGTGTCTGAAACTTATGGTTTACATTGGTGCAAATCCAATCAACTTCATTTTTTAGAAAACCCCCAATGATAACAAATGGTTATCCATTAAGCGGGGGAAATTCCAGTTTTTATTAAAAAGATTCCACTCTTGAAAGAAAAAAACGGACTAACAGGGTAAATGACCAAATCAATTTTAAAATAAAATACCGTTACTGTATAAAGTGGATCTCATTGTGAAAGACCTATTACTGGAATATTAATGGGGTAGAGCCAAAGAATGTGAATTGTACAAGTTACCAATAGTATTGATTAATTAAAAGAAGGAGCTCCGGTGTATAGAGAGGACCTCACCGTTTTAGAAGTAACCATAGAAACGAAGGAACCCACTATTTATCCATTTCTATTTACTACTTTCTTTTTGTAGTTATTCTATTTTTTGATCTCAAGTATCAAGGCAATTTATCCTTTCAAAGCAAAGGAAAATACCTAGCAAAAAATAGTGGTGGGGAAGGTTAGAGTAGCAAAAGCCATTGGAATTTTTTTTATACATTGGAATAATTCGTTTGGTTATTAATGACTAGTAAAGGGGAAAAGAATAACTAAAAAAAGAATTAGTTATTCATCAAAGTTTGATTTATTCAATGACTAGAATTAAACGCGGATATATAGCTCGGAGGCGTAGAACAAAACTTCGTTTATTTGCATCAAGCTTTCGAGGGGCTCATTCACGACTTACACGAACTATGACTCAACAGAGAATAAGAGCTTTAGTTTCGGCTCGTCGGGATAGGGGTAAAAGAAAAAGAGATTTTCGTCGTTTATGGATCACTCGAATAAATGCCGTAATTCACGAAACGGGGGTATTCTATAGTTATAACCGATTCATACACAATCTCTACAAGAAGCAATTACTTCTTAATCGAAAAATACTTGCACAAATAGCTCTATTAAATAGGAGTTGTCTTTATACGATTTCAAATGAGATCAAAAAATGAGGGGATTCGAAGAAATCCACTAAAATATTTGAAATAGAGTTCTAAGGAGAATAAGCTCGGGGAGGGTAGAGTAGAAATTAGTATTATAAAAAAAGTCGTCAAAACAAAAAGAGGGTATATAGTCGCTAAAAAAAGACTTATTCTTTTTCTTTTCGACGATTCTTTTCTTTTTTTTTTATGACAGACACAGACGTAACAATCAAATTTTGATTCTTGATTGGATTTGTCGAACAAAATATTAACCTCTTTTTTAATTCCTTCAGATTGGAATTGTTATTCAGTTGAAGAATAAGTCTATTTTTTTCTGGTTCGAAGGCTAGTAGTTCTAGGGGTCGACTCACTTCTTTCAAATTGTTTCTGATTATTAAGAAAAGGTAACAAAGATAAAATACGAGCTTGTTTTATAGCAATAGTAATTAATCGTTGTTGTTTTAAAGTTACTCGATTCACCCGTCTAGATAATATTTTTCCTTGTTCACTAATAAATCGACTAATTAAACTCATGTTTCTATAATCAATTCGATCCCCCGATTGGATCGGGGGCAAACGCCGACGAAAAGATCGCTTGGATTTAGTAAAAGGTCGCTTAGATTTATTCATAATTTTTTATTCCTTACCTCTAAAATCCTATTTTGATCCGATCAAAATAAAAATGATTTTTATTTCTATATTAGGATAGAGTTTCTATTTCTATATAGAATTAAGAATATAGGATTTGATTTCTTTCTATTAGTTTATTTGTTTATATTTATATATATGTAATAATACGTGGATACTATTCCTGTTCTTAAAATAAAATTTGACATACAAGCACTCAATTTGATCTATTTCTTGATTTCCCCATGAATTGTATGTTTATAACAATAGGGACAGAATTTTCTCAATTCCAATCGACTAGGAGTGTTATGCCGATTCTTTTGAGTAATATATCTGGAAATTCCCGCGGATTCTTTCTTAATATCATTTCGAACACAACTGGTACATTCCAAAATAATTGTTACTCGAACATCTTTACCTTTGGCCATGAAACCTCCTTTGGATTTATGATTCACCCCCAATCTTCTATTTTCATTTTAGGATCCATAAAGAACAAGAACCAAAAAAATAGAAGCTGTTAATTAACTAAAAAAAATGTCTGAAATATTTCGTTGCAATGAATATTAATTAGTAATTAAATAAAAATAAAAAAATAAGTAATACAATGATTTTTTGAAAACTATATTTCAAATCTTTGGACAATATTTTTTTAAGTATCTCGTAGGATACTCTTTACCTAGCACCACTTTTTTTGTTTTTTATTGGATCCTGAACCCTCGTTTTTATGACCTTTCGCCCCCCCTTTTTTCTAATTTTTTAGAATCAAAATGAATTAGAAAAAAAGGGGGGATTAGTCCCCGATCGTTGATCGTATCTCTAAATTTTTTGATCCTTTCTGATGTTAATAACTAGAATTAAAAAAAAGGAAATGTTAATGCATCTGGAAATAAACGATTAATCTCTATTAATAAACCTGCTAACGAAACGAACCATAGAGTACTTAGTACCGGTGCTACGGAAAGATATGTTTTTAGATCTCGCATTTGAAATCCTCCTTCTTTCTTCTTTATTGTATTACAATATATATAGTAATATATATAACTATAGATGTACATGTAGTTAAGAAGTTATTGTATTTGTATATGTAAACCCCCCATTTTAAAAATTCGAATTGAAATATTGTCTACTAGAACGATCTTTTAGATTCCATTTGAAAATGGAAACGCCTTTTTATGTAAATTTCAAATTGATTTGAAATTGATAGAATTTTCCTAAAAAAAAGTAATTTTTTGAATTATATATATGTTTGTTATCTGATATGAAAAAAAAGAAGGATGTGGAAAACAAGATAGGAATTGTCTACAATGACACTGTAAACCAATTGAAAGGGATGTAGCGCAGCTTGGTAGCGCGTTTGTTTTGGGTACAAAATGTCACGGGTTCAAATCCTGTCATCCCTACCTATTACTGCTCAGAAGAGGAGTAACGAGGAATCTATTTTAGATCTATCTTTTTTTAATAAAATTGGACATACATATAATTCTGAAATTTATGATATACTATGATATAGTATATACATACAAAATTGATTCGGGTTAAAGAATGTCCTCTTTCTAGCCTTTTCGTTTTTTTTTCTAAAAAAACGAAAAGCGCTCTTAGTTCAGTTCGGTAGAACGTGGGTCTCCAAAACCCAATGTCGTAGGTTCAAATCCTACAGAGCGTGATGTCACTCTTGTTTATTAGATTGTGTCAAAATTCCACTGTTCGCAAATAATTGAGCAGCATTCTGAATTAGACCTCCCGCATATGAAAGCAAGAAGGAGGTCAGTCAAAAAAAAGAGATGTTAATTAATCAAAAGTCCAACTGATCACCACGTCTGTATTGTAAATAAGCAGTTACGAATAATCCAGCCAAAGTAATAGGAATTAGACCTAAGACGATTCCAAATAAAGAAACTTCAATCATTTAAATTTTCTTTTGTTTTCATTTTTGAAAGGGAGAAAAGAGAGGTACTATCTATTCCTAGCTCTTAATCTGTATTGCCGATGAATCTCAATGACTAAAATTGGGTAATTAACACGGTAAGGAACTATCGAACATATGAAATACCATAGAAATATTTTTTGATCAAAAAATATTCATTCAATTAATTTCAAATAAGTCGTATTTTGCTTAGACCAATAAATAGAACTGAGGTTATAGTTAAAGCTGCTAGTAGAAAACCGAAATAACTAGTTATAGTAGGCATGAA